AAGACGGCGATTCTAATCTAAATAGAAATGGTTTCCATGCAATCATAAGAATATGTATACTCTACACTTTATTTCCCTGGGATTGTAGTTCAATTGGTCAGAGCACCGCCCTGTCAAGGCGGAAGTTGCGGGTTCGAGCCCCGTCAGTCCCGACGGAATCAAAAAATACATTAATTCATTTCTCTATTTGAATGTGAAAGGGATACAAATAGCGAATTTGATTCCCAAGGGACATTCCTCTTTTTTTATTTTTATTTTTTTCGTTTCACATTTCTCATCAAACAAATACGAAAATTTCCATTACCTCACCCAATAATGATTGCTGGTAGAGAGACGTATGTGGATTGCTACAATTATTGGTAGCATCATATTTTTGATTCCAAGAGATACCGATAACGTACTGGGTCTGGCTTTTGCGATTGCTCCCGATGCGTGTAATAGAATAGATTACCATATATTTTAATTACCATATATTTAATATATACTGGTAACGCATACACAAATAGAATTCATTTCTTGTACGATCCAAAATGAATTTAACATAATTAGAATACTTTAAGATTCAAAATTTTTCCTTTTCTGGTTCCGAGTTTGTGTAACTTCAATTACTAGTTTGAATTTGAAACAATCTATCTCATTCAAATTGAACACTGATCTTTTGATATATGCGTCCCATTATGAATCCAAATAAAGAGTATATTAATGAAATAAAGATCACAACCTCTCTAAGAGAGGGGGATGAATAATCTTTTTTTTATAAAAAAAGGAGGGGTACTTTCGCAAAAAGAAAAATTCTAAAATAGTGATTTTAATAGAATATTAGATCTTTTTTTATCCCTTATACTTGTACTTATGTTTATCATACTTATTTGTTTTCCACAAAAATTAGATCATTTTAAAAACCCTTCTTCTCTATTTCGCTTCTATTCTTTGTTTGGTTTTGTTTGTAACCAATGGAAATGTAAGGGCGGTTAAATGATACTTAAGAAAATAATTGTATAAGAAAGGCCATGGCAATAGGTTATAGAAAACAAGAATGGAAAAGAAGGAGAAATCCAAATACAAAAGAAAAAGAAAGGGGTTGGATCAGGGATCCAATTTTTTATTCGGTATGGATAAAAGATCTTCCTATGTTATACTATTCAATTCTCGACGATGAATTGATTTGATAGCTCAAATATTGTTATTCATGATATTGATCCGATTCAATATCATCGAGGTGTAATTCATCCCATTGAATCGACGGGCGAAAGATTTATCATCTCTATGGGATTAAATCCCGAGTTATTGCCAAATAAAAAAAAAAACAATGAGATTATGGAAGTAAATATTCTCGCATTTATTGCTACTGCACTTTTCATTCTAGTTCCTACTGCGTTTTTACTTATAATATACGTAAAAACAGTCAGTCAAGGCGATTAATTTGAATCAAACTTGACTTCTTTTCTTAGTCAATGGTTGAAGAAAAAAAAAGGATTTTCATCTCGCATCTTAAATGAGAAATTGGCGGACTAGAATCGGCGGTATAGTATTCTATGAGATCCGATAGCTAGAGCTAGTATGGTAGAAAGATTCATATATTTCTTTCTACCATACTAGCTATTATTGTAATGTAATAAGTTGTACTATATATACTATATAATAAAATAAATATATAATAAAAATAATAAAAATATCGGTATCCATCGAAAGAATCAATGAGGAAAAATGGTATGGGCGTATATTAATAAAAGAAAATCGAGTAATTTTCTTTTAGCATTCCGAAGAAGTAATTGATCGAACAGTAAACGATGATCCAAAAAGGTTCTCTGGGAATTTCTTCCGATTTTGAAAAGAAAGACTAAAATCCATCAGTTTTAACTCTTGAGTCATGATAATGAAATGAGTCAACAAAACATAGCATAAATACAATTTTTCAAATAAAATAAGAGATAAAGTAAGTGCGCAATATGTGACTTGCCCAAGGTAAGATCTTATTATGCGCAGTCTCTCTTTGAATAACCGCTATGTATATCTTATTTCCCATACAAGGTGCGTATCCACTTCATAACAGAACTTTTTTTCTCTTTGACCAGTAAAGAGAAAGAGGTAAATAAATAAAAATCAAATAAAATAAAAAGACTTTGCAAAACGAGCTAGAAAAGAATCGATACGGTTTGATTCCTCAACTCAATTAGTAGTACCTCTAGAGTCCACTTCTTCCCCATACTACCAGTGAAAGGGAAAATGTAAAGACTACCATTAACGCAGCCCAAGCAAGACTTACTATATCCATGTAATTTATGTCCCCTATATCTATGAAGGAATTATTCCACTATTGTTCACTAATAATAGTGGAATCACTGGCGCAGAGTCAAAAAGGGATTCTGACCCAACACCGTTGATGAAAGGATCCAATAAATTCGCTTCTAACAAGTTCTTAGAGGATATGATTTTTCTAGTAGAATCGGAAAAGGCTAACCACAAGCAAAATACGCAGTGACCCGTTTGGAAGTATCAA